ACTTTGTGTTGATTGTCCTCTAAATGTACGTTTTCTTCTTCTGCATGTAGAAAAGGAATAAATAAATCAATTAAATTCCGGGAGGCTTCATAAAGTGCTTCTTTCGGGGTTAAACTGCCATTTGTCCATATTTCGAGAAAAAGTATCTCTTGTTTTTCATTCCCATTTCCATAAGAATGAATACTATGATTCACGTTTCGAATAGGCATGAATAGAGCATCTATAGAATAACTTCCATCTTGAAAGTTATTTGGCGCTTTTATATGATATCCTCGATTTCTTTCCAGTTGTAATTCAATACACAAATCAATTGGTTCTGTCAAGCTAGCTATATGCTGTGTATTGTCAACTATTTCTACATAAGGTGGCAAGAGAATATCTTGAGCAGTTACACATCTGGGGCCCCTAACGCAAATAGACGCCTCGCAAGTTCCATATAGGTTACTTCTCAATACTATTTCTTTCAAATTCATTAAAATTTCGTGTACTGATTCTTGAATACCTACTATGGTAGAGTATTCGTGCGGTATTTTCTCAGATTTTGCACGTGTGATACATGTTCCTTCTATTTCTCCAAGTAACGCTCTTCGCATCGCAATGCCTATTGTATCAGCTTGACCTTTCATAAGCGGAGACAGAATAAAGCGCCCATAATAAAGACATTTACTATCTGTTCTTGATTCAACACACTTCCACTGCAGTGTCCGAGTAGATACTCTTATTTTCTCTCGAACCATAGTACTATTTTACAAAATTGATCATATCTTTGAATCATTTATTTCTCTTGAAATCTCTTCAATTCGTATTTCTACACGCGTCTTTTTTTAGGCGGTCTACAGCCATTATGTGGCATAGGGGTTACGTCTCGTACGAAACTTAATAGTATACCGCTTCTACGAATAGCCCGTAATGCTGCATCTCTTCCGAGACCGGGACCCTTTATCATAACTTCTGCTCGTTGCATCCCTTGCTCCACTACTGTACGAATAGCATTTCCTACTGCGGTTTGAGCCGCAAATGGCGTCCCCCTTTTTGTACCCCTGAATCCACAAGTACCGGCGGAAGCCCAAGAAACCACTCGACCTCGTACATCTGTAACAGTCACAATGGTATTATTGAAACTTGCTTGAACATGAATAACACCCTTTGGTATTTTACGCGTACTTTTACGCGAACTAATACGTCCATTTCTACGTGAACCAATTTTTGGTATAGGTTTTGCCATATTTTATCATCTCATAAATATGAGTCAAAGATATATGGATATATCCATTTCATGTCAAAACAAATCCTTCATTTTTTTACATCAATCAAATCTTTTAGCAATTCTTTTAGCTTTTAGAAAGTTCCTTTTAGTTTTTATTATATAGTTTTAGTAGAATGATTATCCTTGTCGTTGTTTATGTTTTGGGTTAGAACAAATTACTATAATTCGTCCCCGTCTGCGGATCAGTCGACATTTTTCACAAATTGGACGAACAGAAGCCCTTATTTTCATATTTTTTATTCCTTAGTTTTAATTTTGAATCTATTTATTGGAAGAAAATAAGTTTCTTGATATTTTGAACCTCGAATTGTATTCTTGTAGGAAGGAGTGTTGAAGTTGAAAAACTGCTTAATCGTTTGAATCTTTGTTGCGGAGTCTATAAATTATACGACCTCTGGTTGAATCATAACGGCTTACTTCAATTTTAACTCTATCTCCTGGTAGAATTCGTATAGAACTACGTCGTATCCTTCCCGAAACATAACCTAGAATCAGATCTTCATTATCTAAACGAACCCAGAACATACCATTAGGAAGTGATTCAGTAATCAAACCTTCATGAATCCATTTTTGTTCTTTCATTCCAGACAAAACCCCCTTAAAGTATCAACTAATAGAGGAGTGATATTAGACAAGCCGTCCTTTCTCTTTTTTTGTTCACAAATAGGAAATTTTGGATCCAATTCGGATATTATATGGATTACCATATATAACATAAAATTTCTCCGCCAATTCCTTCTAGTCGAGCTTCCCGATCCGTCATTATACCTCGAGAGGTAGAAAGAATTGCAACCCCCATTCCACCTAAAATTCTAGGAATTCGTTTATAGTTAGAATAGATTCGTAGACCAGGTCGACTGATCCTTTTTAAATAGAAAGTATTTCTAGAAGGCCCTTTCTTATTTCTTCTATGTCGCAAAGTTAAAACCAAAAAATTTTTGTTTTTTTCTTGATGTTTTCTCGCATTTTCGATAAAGCCTTCTCGTAAAAGTATTTTAACAATGTTTTCGGTGATGTTAGTAGATACTATTCGGACCGTTCCTTTTCTATTCATGTCAGCATTTCGTATAGAGGTTATTATATCAGCAATAGTGTCCCTACCCATGATGAACTAAAAACAGTGGTGCCCCAAAAATTGGATATAATCAACATGTCTTTTTATTAGTTTCTTTTTAATTATTTAATTAAAAAAATGAAAAAATTGAAAATGAAAGGTATATACGTGATACACAATCTACTATATTCATTCAAATACCCTACTTATCATCTTATAATACCTCAGGAGCTAATGAAACTATTTTAGTAAATTTTTGTCTCAATTCCCGGGCAATCGCACCAAAAATTCGAGTTCCTTTTGGATTTCCTTCTTGATCAATGATAACTGCCGCATTGTCATCATATCGTATTATCATGCCGTTGTTGCGTTTGAGTTCTTTACAGGTACGTACAATTACAGCTCTGATCACCTCGGATCTTTCTAAGGGCGTATTGGGTATTGCTTCTTTGATCACAGCAACAATAACGTCACCAATACGAGCATATCGACGATTGCTAGCTCCTATGATTCGGATACACATCAATTCTCGAGCCCCGCTGTTGTCTGCTACATTCAAATGGGTCTGAGGTTGAATCATATTTTGTTTTTATCTGTTCTTTCAGTGCAATAATAAATGCAAATGGTGAAAAAGAAAAAGAAATATTGTTTGTCCAAAAAAACTTCTACTTGGTTTTATCTAAAAGATCCATTTCCTTTAGTTCTATATTCTTATCCGGAAATAATGAATTGAGTTCGTATAGGCATTTTGGATGCCGCTATTGCGATAGCCCTTCGGGCTATGTTTTCTGCTACTCCGCTTATTTCATAAAGTATTCGACCTGGTTTGACAACAGCTACCCAATATTCGGGGGATCCTTTCCCCGAACCCATACGGGTTTCCGCGGGTCTTACTGTAACGGGTTTGTCGGGAAATATACGTACCCATATTTTTCCACCGCGTCGCGCATTTCGTGTCATTGCCCGCCGCCCTGCTTCTATTTGTCTAGACGTGATCCAAGCGGGTTCAAGTGCCTGAAGAGCATATCTTCCGAAACAAATACGATTACCCCGATAAGATATTCCCTTCATTCTTCCTCTATGTTGTTTACGGAATCTAGTTCTTTTGGGGTTATAGTTGATGGTTCCTTTGTAATTCCATCTCTACTACAGAACCGGACGTGAGAGTTTCTTCTCATCCGGCTCCTCGCGAATAAAAAATGGAAATTTAATTCAAAATGACTATTCTATTTTTATATAATTAAGATATATATGTAATAATATAATACAATGAATCAATAAATTTTTTTGGATTCATCTAGTTTACTAGTTAAATATCTATTTTATTCCTTTTTTCTTTTTTTTTTGTTTTTATTTTTTCTAGAATTCTTTTTTTTTCGTTTTATTGAATTCCTCATATTTTAACAATGCAATATGATAATGATAAAAAAAAAAAAAAGAATTTTCGCGGGCGAATATTTACTCTTTCAATATCTATCTATTTCAGCTGTAAAGTTAGCTTTTCATTTTTCAGAATATAATATTAGGCTCTGGTTCGTTCCGCCATCCTTCCCAAGGAATCATCCGGATTCATTTTCAATTGAATCTTATGTATTCACGGGTTCCGTCGTTCTCATCGCGTCTTGATTAATGGTTAGGTCTGAATTCTACAATGGAGCTTTTGTTCTTGCGCCAACACCCTTAGTCGTTATTGGCTTTAAGCTCTTATTTTTTTTCTATGAATAATGAATAGATTCATATCATATAATTATGTGTGAATCTGTATTGATGCGTTAATTACATTTTTTTTTATGAGATGTTTCAAAGACCTTACATATTGGAATCATATATCTTGTCTATTAGATGAATTTTTTTCTTTCTCTCATCTTTCCATTTATCTGTATCCTTTTTTTATTTTTTGTATTTTAATTTTGTTTGACAATAAAGCTAATGAATTGTTTATGACAAAAAAAATGCAGTTGCTACAATGATAGGACTAAAATAGTATATCTTGACTGTTTCTTTGGATCCAGATAATGTGATGCGATGAGTTGGTTATTAGTTCTCTAGGTATTAGTTCATACTTGGTACTATACTTTACTTTCTTTTTTTTTAGTCTTAATTTTAACAAAAACCAACGAGTCACACACTAAGCATAGCAATTCTCTCAAAAGGTCAATCGAATTTTTATTAAACCTTATAAGATTAAAAATTAGAATTGATTGGATGGAAAAAAGAATAAAAAGGTTGGCATTTTTTTTTGTTCCATCGTTATAAATCGAAACAGAAAGACAAGTCAAGGAAAGGCTTTTTATTATTCGTCTATAAATATCCAAATTTTGATACCCAATACCCCATAGATAGTGCGAACGGTATAAGCACAATAATCAATTTTCGCACGAATGGTTTGTAGGGGAACTCTACCCTCTCTTACCCATTCGATACGTGCAATTTCTTTTCCATCGATACGACCTGCAATTTGGATTTGAATTCCTTTTGTATCAGCTTGTTCAGTTAATTCAATAGCTTTTTTCATTGCTTTTCGAAATGATACTCTACTCTTTAGTTGTCCGGCTATAAATTCGGCAAGAATATTAGGGTGCCCATAAGGTTTTGCGATTCTTGTAATAGCAATGTTAAGTTTTCGGTTCACACAATTCAATTCTTTTTGTACATTTATTTTTAGGTCTTCGACCCCTT